TATACATACCCAGTTGAGGTGTGATATGATTGCATCCCGATGCCTAAGGACACGATCTAATAGATCGTTGTATCGAGTAGTTGGATCATAGTCTCTTACCATAAAAATGGCTGCATGCGCAGCAGCACCAACTATGAGAAATCCACCGATCCACATGTGATGTGTGAACAACGAAAGTTGTGTACCATAGTCAATAGCTAGGTATGGATAAGGGGGCATGGAATACATATGGTGAGCTACAACGATGGTTGAAGAGCCTAACATAGCTAGGTTAAGAGATAATTGGGCGTGCCATGACGTTGTTAGGATCTCATAGAGTCCTTTATGCCCCTGGCCTGTAAATGGTCCTTTATGAGCCTCTAAAATCTCTTTCAGGCCATGACCAATGCCCCAGTTGGTCCTATACATGTGACCTGCTATCAGGAAAAGAATTGCAATAGCTAAATGATGATGTGCAATATCGGTAAGCCATAGGCCCCCTGTTACTGGATTTAATCCTCCACGGAAGCTGAGAAATTCCGCGTATTTTGACCAATTCAAGGTGAAAAATGGGGTTGATCCCTCGGCAAAACTGGGATAAAGTTGGGCCAAAAGATCCCGATTCAATATAAATTCATGAGGTAGTGGTATCTCTTTAGGATCCACTCCAGCGTCTAAAAATTGGTTAATCGGTAAAGATACATGGACTTGGTGTCCTGCCCAAGAAAGAGACCCAAGTCCTAGTAACCCCGCTAAGTGGTGATTTAACATAGATTCTACATCCTGGAACCAAGCCAATTTTGGAGCAGCTTTGTGATAATGGAACCAACCAGCAAAAAGCGTTAACGCCGCAAAGACCAACGCACCGATTGCGGTACAATAGAGTTGTAATTCATTAGTTATTCCAGATGCTCTCCAAATCTGAAAAAAACCGGAGGTTATTTGTATTCCTCGGAAACACCCGCCCACATCACCATTCAATATTTCCTGACCGACTATTGGCCAAACCACCTGGGCGCTGGGTCCAATGTGAGTAGGATCGCTTAGCCACGCTTCATAATTGGAAAAACGGGCGCCGTGGAAGTACATACCGCTCAGCCAAAGAAAGATGATGGATAGTTGACCGAAATGAGCACTAAATACTTTTCGAGAGATCTCCTCCAAATCACTAGTATGGCTATCAAAATCGTGAGCATCAGCATGTAGATTCCAGATCCAAGTGGTAGTATCCGGGCCCTTAGCTATTGTTCTTGAGAAATGGCCGGGTCTGGCCCATTCCTCGAAAGAAGTTTTTATGGGATCCCTATCTACCACAATTTTGACTTCTGGTTCTGGCGAACGAATAATCATTGAGTCCTCCTCTTTCCAGACAACACATACAAAGAGACCCGCCAACAGTCAAGTAATTAGTGAACCTTTGAGAGATGGGTATTTATATTTTGGACGAGTTCCCTTCTTTCCTATCCCCCTTCTATTTATTTTCTTTAGTTATTTACTAGAGCAATTATGATATGGAAGTTGAACCGAGGCAAGTGTTCGGATCTATTATGACACGGCTACGGGGCGCTCAACGGACCTTTCAAGTCTTTAAAATACCTTCCGGCGTGACGCAAAAACGATTTTTTGGTCCAACCCAGTCTACTCCTATCTCAATGTATAGCTAGACCGATCTACTTCATATCTTACATGGAATGCGTTGCTCTATTCCAAATCAAAGGATCATTCATTAGCCATTAATAATGAATAAGAGACGCCCTAGAATATATATATTTAGTTGTTTGAGGTTCTCTTTTATTAGATTAGCTTTCTTTATGAACGGAATGTATTCCGTACCGTATCCGTATCTTTTATCCCTATGAGGATGAGGTACCAGATGAGATAAACGAAGTTTAGAAGGGATATAATGAAATTCCCCGGTTGGCTTTTCCCGGAGGACCGATCCTCTTTTTTTGATGAATCCGATATTCTAATGAATTCAAAAAGAGAGTATTCTTATTCGAACCGCCTTGTGATCTTCAACCAATTATGTGCTTCAATATAATTCCCTGGAGTAAGCGCTATAGCTTGTTTCCAATATTCAGCAGCCTGATCGGACCAAGCCTCTGCAATTTCAGAATCTCCCTGCCGAATGGCCTGTTCTCCCCGGTCGGAATAGGAAGGTCCATTCCTTCCCTTAGAACCGTACTTGAGGGTTTCCCTACCTCATACGGCTCAGCAGTCAATTCCTTTGGCGTTCCATTTTAATCTACCATATCTAAATGATTGACAAAAAATGTCAATCGATCCTCTTTTTCTCGGGTTAACCAGAAGGGTTAATTACATGAGTTTCAAACTTGAATTTTGATCAATAATCGGTTTTCTCTTTTCTCCCACCTTCAGAAGAACATAGGTATCTCCCCCTGTCGTTAGAATTTTCTGAAAGGTAACCATCTCAGTTTCATATAGAAATTCATATAGAATCTTTGAAAAGGACTTTCCTCCAGAAGAAAGAAAGGACTTACTGTCTTTGGGATCTGATGCCGCACCGCTGCTCAATACCTTAGGGGATCGACTCTATTACATAAGTGGATTCCTAACTTTTATCTTATGACATTAAGTAAGCATAAGCAGTTCTTATTGTATCGGCCTCAAAACCTCGCTAATTGATCTTTACGGTGCTTCCTCTATCAATTAGATCTTTTATCCATAGAATCTTATAGGCTGTACTTTTTTCTTCTTATTTTGGCTCGTATGAAGTCTCTTTCTTTGCTACAGCTGATAAAAATCGTTCTTTGGACGATGCATATGTAGAAAGCCCGTTTTGTTTCTAGTATTTACTAGAAGATTTGATCTTTCTTTCCTTCTTTCTATAGTGGAGATAGTCGCACGTAATGACAGATCACGGCCATATTATTAAAAGCTTGTGGTAAGAATGGGTTTCGTTCGAGTGCCCGGAAATAATATTCCAAAGCCTTCGTATGTTCTCCGTTGCTTGTGTGGATAAGTCCTATGTTATAGAGTATATAACTTCGATCATAAGGATCAATTTCTGGTCGCGTAGCTTCATAATAATTTTGTAAAGCTTCCGCATAATTTCCTTCGGATTGAGCCGACATCCGTTACGGTCGTTCAGTTCATTCTATTCAAAGAATCTCCGTTCCAGAACCGTACGCGAGATTTTCATCTCATACGGCTCCTCCCTTCTGTGCATAGTAATAAGGGGAGAATAGTCCATGGACTCAAAAAAGATTGAAAGACTCTTATTATGAACTGAAAGGGGCTGGTCTTTTTACAGGAAATCTCTAGCCAGCCTTACTGCAAGAGGTTTGTCTTTTCTTAACTTAGCACCAAGCGTATTGTTGCCGGGCGGAGATGGTAACTCCAACAATTTCTTTGTCCTCAAACGCCCTCTATTTTCTTTCCAGGAATTAGTCACTTCAACGATCTCCGATGGTTATACGGGTATCCAAAGTGCGAACGAGACGGGTGTTTGTTGTCCCAACCATTCTTGTTAGTCCCGATCCCGATAAGGAAAGGGGGTAAATTATAACAAAGTTTTCGTGTTGTTGATTCCTAGGTGTAGTGTTTCTTCCCCGATGCGGCCTATTGGTACTAGTGGAGTAGTATTGACCTGCAATACAGAACCTATAGGCGTAACCTTTCGCTCAATACTAGAATCAACAATTGAAGCATCTGAGGCTGCATCAATCGGGGATACACGACAGAAGGAGTTGTTCTATCTCCAAACTAACTTCACCTTCATCAAGCGTAGGTTTTTTTTCAAGAATCTTCTTTTGTATCCCGAATCATATCTCTTTCTCATAAGACCGAGATCGGTAAATAAAGAAAAAATCAAATCGCACCATCTCTGTAATAGGTAAATGCCTCCCTTTCTCCTGAAGTTGTCGGAATTATTCGTAATAAGATATTGGCTATAATTGAAGAGGTTTTATCAATAAAATTTCCATTTATTCGAGATCTAGGCATAGTTAACAGTCCATTCGAGAATTCTTCTCATTACCCTTCGAGGGAAAACGATCCCTCAAACAAAGGAGTTGTACAGTACGAAATCACATAAAAACAGACGCATTCAAAAAAAATGTGGACCTTCCGCTCAAACTGTCCCTTTTGGGCAGGGATAGATAAGAAATATTTGAATCCGATTCCTATTGGATTTCATTCCAATGGAACAGTATACCCTTCCTTTATTACTACTATATTTATCGAGATTGAGGAATAAAAGAATTTTTCTTACAGATTCTGAGAACTCAAGAAGTTTTTTTATCCCTCGAGCCTTCGAGCGAAGGAAGGCCTTTCTTTGCTTTGAAGAAAAGTTTTCTATTGAGAATTTCATTGCCCGGTCGTACCTGTATTGGAGTAATATGAACGATTCGATATTCGCCCGGTTTCTGGGAAAGAATCCTAAGATTCTGTAGGAGAGATGGCCGAGTGGTTCAAGGCGTAGCATTGGAACTGCTATGTAGACTTTTGTTTACCGAGGGTTCGAATCCCTCTCTTTCCGTACCTTCATCTAATTCACCAGGGTTACCAACCGCAATGTATTAAATCAAATGACAATTATTGATACCATTATTCCGAGAGTAAGACCCCTATTTGATAGAGATTTTTCCTAATTACTGGGGTACGAAAATACCAATACCATAAAGAGTAGAAAGGGATGAAAATCTCACCACCGACCCGTTTGTGATACGTGAATGGGAGAAAAATCCGGATCAAACCCCTTCTTTATTTACTTAACTTTGGCGAAAAAAGGGAGGACAAAATTATCCAAAGCTTTGTTATTTTAGTTAGGTTTAGGTCTGACGGGAATAATATTCTACGACTCGTAACTCTTTGATTTTCAAACCGACCCATTTCCTATCTATTATTTGTTTTACTAATCCTTTATATTGGGATGGGCGAAAGGTCAAATGGTTTACCCATTTCTTGTTCTTGCGGGGGGATGAATCGATATGATTTTGAATCAGAGCTCGGGATCTTTGTTTATCCCTCGTAGTAATAATATCTTGGGGTTTGCAGCGATAACTGGGGATATCTACTATACGACCATTAACTAAAATATGTCTATGGTTAACTAATTGCCTGGCCCCGGGAATGGTCGAAGCCATACCTAATCGAAAAAGGATGTTATCCAAACGCATCTCAAGTAGTTGTAGTAAAACCTGACCCGTTGACCCTTTAGTTTTTCCAGCGATATGAACATATCTAAGCAATTGTCGCTCTGTCAGACCATAATGAAAACGCAATTTTTGTTTTTCTTCTAGACGAATACGATATTGAGATTTTTTTCTGAAACGCGATTTCTTTCTTCTAAGATAACCCCCCGGTCTAGGCCTTTTACTAGTTAGTCCCGGTAAAGCCCCCAGACGACGTATTTTTTTGAAACGAGGTCCTCGGTAACGAGACATAAAGACTCCTTTTTTTGAAATTTGATTTCATAGAATAACCTAGATTCAGGCTGAACTAAACGATAAACGAAGATAAATCTACTGAAGTGAAGTACTACAAAGAAGAATGAGATGGGTTGGATCAATTTCTGGGCTGCTTTATATATGTATATACATATGTAATATTAGGCATTAGGAAGTTAGAGGTCCTTTTCCTGATTTGTTCTGTAGAGATTTAACTGCCCCAAGCCGTTTTTTATTCATAGTCGGAAATTCCCGGGCATAATAGATCGGGGATCTTGTAAAAGAAAAAGGATAGGAGTCTTTTCAAGATTCCTTGAGATCAAGGAAACACTTTCAATCGTAGAAAAAATCGGACAAATAGAGAAAGCCGGCTATCGGAGTCGAACCGATGACCATCGCATTACAAATGCGATGCTCTAACCTCTGAGCTAAGCGGGCTCACATAGCAGAAACAGTGCATAGGAATTCGGTAAACTGCCGGGACCGGGACCTGACCTTTACTAGAATTAATGATTCTATCATTTATTATTCATTAATTCTTAATATTAAGAATTAATTATTAACTAAACTACTAGTAGCTTAACTACTATAATATAAACCATAAAATATTAACTATAAATAATTATGAACTATTAATAGAAACTATGAATAATAGAAACTATGAATAGTCAATTCATATGAATTGACTAGAATTCTATGAAATTCAATATGGCTGATGAAAATGAGTATCACAAGAAGCTTCTTTTCCTATATATCTAGTGTATATCTTATATAGTTATCTTACTATAGTTAGTATATAGAGTTATTATATAGCTGATATATAGCTGAGTTTCGATCTTGAATATCTATTTAAGGGTGGATGAGAGATAATATCTAGATACGGAATACCTATCTCTATTTATAGAGATGGAGAAGCTATAGATAGAGAATTTGGCTTCTATTGAATTAGAATAGATAAGCTAAGATATTGAAAATTCTTAACGGAAGAGTGACTTATTATTTGCGGTCTATGAATTCTTATTATTATAGGTAAATTTAGAATTTATGGAAGAAATTCTTATTCTACTATTAGAATATACTAGAATATACTATATTCTATAGTACTATAGAATATAGTAAGTAGTATTAGAAATTTCTATTTCTTTTCTTTGATTTAATTTCTAATTTATTTCTTTTGGAATTGAATTCAAAATGCAAAAGAAAATAATAGATTCTAACTCTATTAGTTAGAATTAGTTATAGCAGATTCTATTCGAATTATAGCGGATCGGTCCTCGGGAAAGGATAAGATACCACCCAGATCATAATGAGATCTTCCCGCGATTTCATTCGGAAAGAGGGGATATAGAACGAAAAAAATAAGAATGAAAACCGACCGTTCCAGTATTCCAAATCGAGCAGGAAAATGAGAGGGGGAGAGACATGTATATGTGGGATATTTCAATCCATATTGAATTGGGGGTACATCAACGATAGAATCGTTTCCGATTGGACCAGGTTCCCCGACAGAGATGAAAGAAGATGGGTAAGAAATAGAAGCAGACACGGATTTGCTATAGAAATCAGTCTCTGATGAATTCAATGGTTCCAACATAAATGAAGGAGGGGGAAACCACAAAGAGATCTCGGCGGGGATATGGCGGAATTGGTAGACGCTACGGACTTGATTGGATTGAGCCTTGGTATGGAAACCTACTAAGTGAGAACTTCCAAACTCAGAGAAACCCCGGAATTAAAAATGGGCAATCCTGAGCCAAATCCTGTGTTCAGAAAACAAGGTTCAGAAAGCGAGAATCAAAAAAAGGATAGGTGCAGAGACTCAATGGAAGCTGTTCTAACAAATAGAGTTGACTGCATCGGTAAGGGAATTCTTTCCTTTTATCCAAACGACAGAAAGGATGACCTTGTATACGTACGTATACATACTGAAACATCAAACGATTAATCACGACTCGAATCGGTTTTTTTTTCTGAAAAATTTCAGAATAGAAGGATTGTGAATTGATTCCAAGTTGAAGGAAGAATCGAATATTCAGAGATCAAATCATCCATTCCCGAGTCTAATAGATCTTTTGAAGAACCGATGAATCGGACGAGAATAAAGATAGAGTCCCGTTCTACATGTCAATACAGACAACAATGAAATTGATAGTAAGAGGAAAATCCGTCGACTTTATAAATCGTGAGGGTTCAAGTCCCTCTATCCCCAACACTATCCCCAAGAAAAAGGCCCATTTTCCCCCCCTAATTATTTATCCTCTTTTTTGTCAGTTCTTCCAAATTCGTTATGTTTCTCATTCACTCTACTCTTTCACAAATGGATCCGACCAGAAATGTTTCTCTCTTATCGCAGGTTTTGTGATAGATATGATTTACGTACATGCGTACAAATGAACAGATAATGAATAGGCAAGGAATCTCCACTATTGAATCATTCACAGTAATATCATTACTCTTATACAAAGTCTTCTTTTTTCAGGGCCCTGGAATTCCAGGGCCTAGGTGAGCTTTTGTAATGTTTTTTGAGTCTCTTTAATTTCATTGACATAGACTCAAGCCCTCTTCCTCTCGCGGGATGATGCATCGAGACTGGTCGGGATAGCTCAGCAGGTAGAGCAGAGGACTGAAAATCCTCGTGTCACCAGTTCAAATCTGGTTCCTGACACGTGGTTAATGTATCAAAAGGAGATTCATCCAAATGAATCGATATGGATACCGATCCATATTTCTTAATCGTCTAAACCGCGATACATACTTATTCCACCTAGATATAGAAATGGATATCCTCTTTATTTATGTGAAAAGGTAAGGAATATATGGGTAAGTAAGGTTAAGTAAGGTAAAGAAAAGAATGAAGTTCTATTACCTCTTCTTTATTTGATTTGTTTGTTTCTACTGTACCTCTTCCCACTCAAAAAGAATGTTAATACCTCATACATATCCGAGGTTAGTTGGCTTGGGTTGGATGAAAACCCAAAAGTCTAGTCTAGAGAGGGGGTTGAAGGATAGAAATAGACAGGATTCGTTTCAGATACAGTACAAAGAAAATCCGATTTCTTTCGTTTCCGAATTTCCTATTTTCTTTCATGTTTTATTTCTTCACTCCCTTCTACGCGACTTTCCAGGGCCCATCTAGGTGACTGACGTGCGCGGTACAAAGTTCATGGTCCAGAACTCTTTTTTTATTCATCCTATTGGCTCTACTCATCCGAAATAGATATCTTCCAAATTGGGGAATATCAATGAAGCCCCTAATCCTTATTAAATTAGCCCGTTCATAATACGAATTAGAGTTCGGTTACTCTGTTTCATTTAGAACAGAACGTAAAAAGACTCTTTGAATACCTAGAGTTTTAGAAGTAAAGATAAGTTTATTATCGTTCAATAAGCATCTTGTATTTCATAGAAATTGGGGGTAATATAATCCTTACGTAGGGGCCAGCCTATCCAACTTTCAGGCATCAAGATACGTTTCAGGCGTGGGTGGTTCTCATAAGAGATTCCCAACATATCATAAGATTCCCGTTCTTGAAAATCAGCACTTTTCCAAATCCAGAAAACGGACGGGACTCGAGGATTCCTCCTCGGGGCAAATACTTTTATGCATACCTCTTCGGGTTGATCCACACCGCACTCTATTTTCGTAAGATGATAGACACTAACTAACAACCCGCCCGGCACTACATCATAGGCACACTGGGAACGTAGATAATTGTAACCATATACATATAAAATGACGGCAATGGAATACCAATCCTCGGGCTTTATTTCTAAAGCCTCTATTCCTTGGTAATCGAAGCCTAAAGATCTATGAACTAGTTCATGCTTGACTAAACAAGCAGATGAGCGACCCTGCATCTTTTTGATCTCTCCTACATTTTTATGGGTATTTCACATTTACAATGAATTTTATGAAGATTGACCCCTCTTTCTTATTCTGCGCAAAAAGCCCCTGCCCTGCCTAATTCACTAATTCGTGAGAAGATACTGAACTTCTGTATTTGAAATATGTTTCGGAAGGTCTCTCTGAAGTATTGGGTAGTTGATAGAGCAACCCCAGATCGTAATTTCCAGTATGAATACTGCGTCCAACACGAAACTTGTGGTTGGTAGTAAAGCACCGATTTTCTTGTTGAGACCTAATTCTATCTTCATAGATTTCTCGAGAGACTTTCTTACGCAGTTTCGTTATAGCATCTATAACCGCTTCTGGTTTAGGTGGGCATCCGGGCAAATAAACATCCACGGGAATTAGTTTATCAACTCCCCGAACGGTACTATAAGAATCGATACTGAACATCCCTCCTGTAATAGTACAAGCTCCCATAGCAATGATATATTTTGGTTCAGGCATTTGCTCGTATAATCTTACTAAGGAAGGGGCCATTTTCATTGTTACTGTGCCGGCTGTTAAAATTAGGTCCGCTTGCCTGGGGCTCGATCTTGGTACCAGTCCATAACGATCAAAGTCGAACCGCGAACCTATTAACGAAGCAAACTCAATGAAGCAACAACTGGTACCATAGAGAAGCGGCCATAAACTGGAGAGTCTTGACCAATTCGAAAGATCATTCGACGTAGTTAAAATAACAGAACTTTGGGTTGTTCGGTCAAGCAAGGGAAACTCAACAATAGAATTCATAACCGTCTCAACGTCATCCCTTCCCTCTTTTTGATTGTCTGAATATTCAGGAGCTAAGACCATTCCAATGCCCCCTTTCGCCATGCATAAACTGAACCGACAATTGGGATAAGCACGAAAATAAAAGCTTCTATAAATACAGATAGACCCAATACATCGAAACTCATTGCCCATGGATAAAGAAAGACCGTTTCAACATCAAAAACAACAAAAACCAGAGCAAACATATAATAACGGATTCGGAATTGTAACCAGGCATCCCCCAAGGGTTCTATACCTGACTCATAACTAGAGAGCTTCTCTGGTCCTTCACTAACCGGGGCTAAGACTCCGGAAATGAGAAATGCCAAAATAGGAATGACACTTGATATTATTAGAAATGCCCAAAAAATATCATATTCGTGAAGCAGAAACATAGATGTGCTCCTATCGATGTGGAATATACCGAATTAGTCTATCCTAATTAGAATTATCAATTCATCCACAGCTGCTTAGCCGAAACGACCATTTTGGCTGATCAAGCTGCATAGTTTTGTTTGTTTGCTGTGGACCATCTCTTCTTTCAAGATTATCCAACGCCATCTCACCTATACTTACTTACTTACTTCGATTCTATTTAGATACGGCGTAGGCATATCATTATACAAATCAAATCAATTTTCTCGACTTCACTTTGCCTCTGCTTCGGGTTGGATTCTCTATACAAATAAAAAGGAATGAAAGAATATATTCAATATTCTAATGGAAAGAATATTCATAAATAAAATGAATATAAAATGAATAAAAGAAAAATTCAATGCAATATTAAACATAAATGTTATGTGAAAATGGAAATAGTGAATCACTACAATCAAAGAAAAGAAGAGGCCCGGCCCATTTTTCTCTCTTTTTTCTTAGGAATTTAGAATATAGTAAGTAGTTAGACGACGTCGAGTGTCTAGGAATTTCCATCTCATTATGGGAAATTAGATTCTCTTTACTTATACTTATGACTTATCCCGCCCCGAATTTATACTGAAATTTTATTCAATCCGTTGAATCGCGGGGAATCTTTATTTTATAGATAAGTCCTATACCCCAATTAGAGACTTTGGACCTGTACTACCCCGCCTTTACACCCCGAAACAATCAGGTTATTTAATTAGAGTTCAAAATCTTGAAAGAGCATTTTGGGCCCATTTCTGGGACGAAAGATCGTGATTTGGAATGACTCAAAATACTTGTTGATGTAATAACATCTAGTAAGACCCACCAACGCAACGGAACGGGTTCGACTTCGTGACAAAAAAAGTTTCTTTTGAAGCAAACCTACACACCGAGGCATAGTGAAGTGGTATAGTTGACCGAATCGATCTACAGAAAAAACTTCGAATGGAATTCGATTGCGCGCCGTCGAACAATTCGACAGATCAACTTAGTCTAAATAAAAATAGAAGAGAGCGCAAGCGTTGCTGCATTTAGGACCAATTTATTATCTCTGAAACAATGAATTGGGGTTCTTGTTCCACCAAAAAGCAATGAGTTGGCGGATTCCTAACCCACTCAAGTTCAAACGGTCCCCAATCTTCTTACAGAAAGATAAAATCTGCATCGGTAGAATTGGAATGACGAGTAATTGGAGCAGATTGGAATACAAAAAAGAAATCTTGTACAGAAACAGAAAAAAGAATAGGTACTAGATCCATATGACTTACTATTCGATTTGATTTGGTTGGGTCGGGTTGGAGTTTTTAGCCAGGCTCGTGTTATGATTTTGTCTTCCTAAATTGAATTGGGTATACCAAAACAAAAGCGTATCGCTAAATCTTTGATCGTGGACAAGAAAATAGGAAAAAGTCAGTCATTCACTCACACACAAAGATTAATGAATAAGAATGGTTTTGTTTATCCGAAATTTGAAAATACCGATCCGATTGGATCCATTCATCGGAATAAATTCTTGTTTTTTTAGTTGGGTTTTATCTATCCCCCGAGTTATCGATCTCCGTGAGCGTGTGGGAACGCTTCGATTTCTATGGACCAAAAAACCGTCCAGCCACAAGCATTAATTAGGAAACGAAAACTCTACAAAAATAGATAGGGCTATACGGACTCGAACCGTAGACCTTCTCGGTAAAACAGTTCGAACTTTTTATTTTATTGATTGTCGAAATGATTCGAACTGTTTTAAAGGCTCAACATGCATTTTTTTTGCATTGGGCTCTTTCATTAACTGATAGAAAGATCAGCCAGTCCACCATGTTTTTTCTTAACAGGAAGATAATGAGATGGCTCCACGTGCTCTGATTCATTTTTTTTTTTGATTCTGATTCAGGAGCAATACCAAAGTGTTTCAAAGAAGAGTGACCTTGACGTAGGTATGCTTCCGGCCTAGATCAACCCGACGAGTCTCTATCGCTACGCTCCAAGAGTCAAATATGATACTTCATACACCTTTAAAGTTCATAGGGCGAAAAGAGGTTCTTTTGAGGTCCTTATGCTCATATTAATTATGCCTAGCATTGAATGGACTGGGTATTTACCTTATCAATTATCAAATCGGCGGCGGGTTCTATTTGGCACCTGAATTGGTACCCGAATCGGACTGAACAAAATATTTGTCAGGCTATTGTTCCCTCGAATCTATGGAGTAAGACATCGATTTCTCAAGAAAATCAATTCTATTGATTGTACGATGGACCCCCCTGAAAAGGCATTGGCGCGCGTGTAAACGAGGTGCTCTACCTAACTGAGCTATAGCCCTTTTCCCCCTTTCATAGATATCTTAACATCTAGATAATTTCTTGTCAAGATGGATATTTCATAATCCCACATGATAGCTCTCTGAGCCGTTTCCTGCCAAGGATTGATATTGCTTAGAAGTTATATTCGATCTATAATTAGAATCCCCGATGTGTCCTGCTTTTTCTATTTGATGATAAATAACCTACTTAACCCAGCGGTTAGAGTGTTGCTTTCATACGGCGAAAGTCATTGGTTCAAATCCAATAGTAGGTAGAACTTATTAGATACCGGAGTCAGTGGTATCTAATAAGCTTTTCTGCCCATCTTATTTTTTTTTTTTTTTAGTTAGCCTTGGATCTAGAAAAAATATAGAAATAGAACAAAGGTCCCCTTCGAATGAAGAAAAAATCCAATTTTGTTCCCAGGGGCAGCTCAACTGGTCAAATGCAAACCAATTGCATCTTCGTTTGTTGCTTTGGATGAATGCCCGAAAGAACCACTTGAAGCAATGAATCTTATTCTATCGATTAGATGAAAACCGGATTCCCAAGTTCCTTCCCTCGTGTTGAGAATGAGAAAGCATTCATTCTTTGGTTCATTTCAAAATATTTCAATTGGTACGCGCAAGAAATAGGCCAATTCGGCAGCTTTTTGCTCAAATTCTCGTGGGGTCAAACTCTCATCAGTCCGAGTCAAGGGAATGGCCCCCTGGCCTCGGATTTCCATATAAAGGACACGACGAGGATAAAGACCCCCCTTGACTTCCATTCTGATCGACTGGATATCCCTCATAGGGAATCGAAGGAAGATGCGACGGTTTATTCCAGGGAATCCCCAACGAAAAATACACACTATTCCCTCTTTTCTATCGAAAAGATCATAACCGCTACCCACATTCCACGAAATTGTGCACCACAAATAGGAACTAATAAACAGACCGGCGATCCCATAGAAAGACATCACAACCCCTTGGGGAAAAAAAAGAATTTGCTGAGAGGGGAATAAGGATATCAGATTCCTACCAAGATAACTAGAAGTTCCAACCAATAAGAATCCCAATGAACCTAAAAAAAGGATACAGGCCCAGCAGAAATTACTTGTTTTTCGAGACTCTGTTATAAGTTCTATCCATATACGTTCTGATTTCCAGTTCATATTAGATCCGGTTCTATTCTATTGGAATTCAGAGAAGAGAATGAGTCAAATTCATTCGGCTTGACTTTTTTGTTTTGATACCGAAGTCACTCTCATCAACTAGCACCACGATGCCATAAATCATCAGGAGTCATTCATCGAATTGGTTAGATATAAAAAAATCACACCCCCCTTAGACGATCCAACTATCTCTATCTACATACGTAGAGATAGATTGACTTTTCATTTCAGATATTCGCGGATCTATTAAAAAAGCGGTTATTGTTATGCATGCGGGTCCCTATATCAGGGACCCGCATGCATAACAATAACCGCTTTTTTGCTCGGAGAGAGCCACATGCCGTACCGTAACCTATTCTACTAATAAATATCTTTATTATGATCCAATCTCAAGTGTTAAAGTCAATTGATGAGATTGAGATTTGATGCCATCGGATCTAAAGAATCTTGTTTTTTTGGACATGAAGAAATAAAGAAGCCATTGCAATTGCCGGAAATACTAGGCCCACTAAAGGCACAAAAATAGAGGGTAAATTGAGATCTGTCATAGAAAGGGTACCTCGATTTCATATTTGTACCTGTTACAAATAGATCTTATGATCAGTATATCTATTATAAGTATCTATTATAAGTAGAGAATAAGTGCAATAAATATAGAACTAAATGAAATTTAGTGTACCTATTCATCTTTCTACACGAAATAATAAATTATGATAATCCGCTTTTTTATTAGTGCTCTACTTCATTGAATTGAATTCAATCAACGAAAAGACCATGAAAAGAAACCGTGTAGTTGAAATAATTCACTCAGAACGCCTTTTAAAGGATTACGTGGTACAATTGAATCCAATAAGCCCTTTTCGAATGAATACTCAGCCTCTTGTACACCCTCGGGGACTATCACATTCAATAATTGTTCAATTATTCTTGGACCCGCAAAAGCGATGTGTGCATTGGGTTCAGCAATAATGATATCTCCCAACATACCAAAACTGGCTGTCACTCCGCCGGTTGTAGGTGTTGTAAGGATTGATACATAGAATGACTTTCGTTTTAATTGAAAAGCCCTTAAAGCAGAAGATATTTTAGCCATTTGCATCAAGCTCAAAGTTCCTTCTTGCATGCGTGCTCCTCCAGAAGCGCACACCATAATAAGAGGCATAGAATTCTTAGTAGCATACTCAATCAAACGGGTGATTTTTTCACCTACTACGGATCCCATACTACCCCCTATGAACTGAAAATCCATAAAACCCATTGCTACGGCAAAACCATTTATTCGGCCTATGCCTGTTTGAACAGCCTCATTTAAGCCTGTTTCTCTTTGATGCGAATCTAGACGCTCTAGATAAGATTGTTCTTCCGCCTCTTCTACCTCTTCCGCCCCTTCCTCTTCTGCCTCTTCTACTTCTTCCGCCCCTTCCTCTTCTGCCTCTTCTACTTCTTCTGCCTCTTCTACTTCTTCTGCCTCTTCTACTTCTTCTGCCTCTTCTACTTCTTCTACCTCTTCTACTTCTTCTACCTCTTCTACTTCTTCTACCTCTTCATCGTTTTCCGCCCCTTCCTCTTCTGCCGTCTCGTTCAACATTTTCAACAGTTCCTCACAAGCTTCATCCAGCTCTGCCTCTTCTGTTATCTCGTTCAACATTTTCAACAGTTTCTCACAAGCTTCATCCAGCTCTGCCTCTTCTGCTATCTCGTCAAACACTTTCAACAGTTTCTCACGCCATTCCTTCTGGATCCCCCAACCTTCCCAGTCGTTCCACTGTTTCCTCCACTCTTTCACCTCTTCCTTTTTCACCTCTTCCTTCTTGTCCTTCTTTTTCAACCCTTCCCACCCTTCCCACTCTTTCAATTTTTCCGCCGCTTCCTTCTTTTCCGCCCCCTCCTTTTCTTCTATCTCGTCCAACATTTTGAACAACTCTTTAAACTCTTCCAACCCTTCCGATATTTCCAACCTTTTCACCTCTTCCGCGTCAAAGTCAATGGGGTCAACAGAGACCAAGTCTTCATCCATAGGCTCCCAGGTTCCCGAATCAACCGAAAATTCGATTCTATCTGAACTATTCATTTTCAAATGGAAACCGCAATATTCACAGATATTTACCTTTGACTTCAAATCTTTCTTATAATTTGAAATATAACACTGGTCGCACACAACCCATAAATGTTTGAAGTCTTGAGATCCATTCAAACTATCACTGTCACTACTATTTGCAATTTCATCATTACAAATGTGACTATCATTATCAACACTGCCTAAATTCTCATCACTATATTGATCGATATAATCAGTATAGTCCTCAGTATGAAGGTAAGTGCGATTAAGAGAATAAACATCCTCATCATTATCAATGTCATTATCAATGTCATTGTCGTTTATACTTTTACCGCTATCACTGTCACCACCACTACTGATTTTGATTTCAGAACAAGGATCACCATCAATGCAAATTTGATTGTGATTATTCCTATCATGAATGTTTTTAATTGTATTATTTAGAATGGGATATTTCCCCCCATTGGTATTTCCAATGGTGGGGATAACACCGTCCACTGCCTCACTTATCCTATTCCTATGCCCGCAAAATAGCCAATTTTTAAATAATATTGAATTGAACCGATATTTTTTCATACGTGTTCTCCTTTATAAACTTTATAAAATAAATACAGAAATAAAGATGAATAGTCATTGGATGTGATCACTCCCCGTTTTCCTATATTTCATTTCCTGTCTGTCGTAGATGGAGTCGTAAGTAAATTTTAAACAATTGACTAAAAACTAAAATCAAAAGATAAATCATTTTTTATGAACAGGCGTTGCACTATATTTTATTTTCCAAATCTAAAGAAGTCAAGAATTTTTGGAAAATTTCTTCGCATCATCGTCAAATATCTTCCTAGAATGCTTTGTTGAAACTACAAGATAGAAAATGATCCATCAATTCTAAGGATCATAGGATTTTTTAGAATATAAAAAACTTCGATATAGAATTTGGTCTTAGCTCTGATCTTGTATTTCAGTTTTCTATTTGAAAACTGCATAGGATTTTTTGATCGTCATTTTAGATTGTCAATACAATATATTAATCAACACATGGATATTTGTCAATAGCCATCAAAATGGATAGAATCCTTATCCTTACAATATATTAATCAACACATGGATATTTGTCAATAGCCATCAAAATGGATAGAATCCTTATCCTTTATTCGGCTCAATCCTTTTAGTAAAAGATTGGGCCGAGTTTAATTGTAATTAGGGGAAGGAGCGGGAATTACTGGACTATAAATCCAACGTATCCACTGCTTGGAATTCAAATTTGATCTCCTTCCATACCTCGCAGGCAGCAGCTAATTCAGGGCTCCATTTGCTAGCTTCACGAATAATTTCATTACCCTGACGAGCAAGATCACGTCCCTCATTCCGAGCCTGTACACACGCTTCTAAAGCCACCCGATTAGCTACCGCACCGGGTGCATTTCCCCAAGGGTGTCCTAAAGTTCCTCCACCGAATTGTAGTACGGAATCATCCCCAAAGATCTCGGTCAAGGCAGGCATATGCCAAACATGAATACCACCCGAAGCCACGGGCAGAACACCTGGCGTAGAGACCCAATCTTGAGTGAAAAAAATACCGCGACTTCGGTCTTTTTCAATAAAATCATCGCGTAGTAAGTCAACAAAACCCAAAGTGATATCCCGTTCCCCCTCCAGTTTACCTACTACGGTACCAGCATGAATATGATCTCCACCAGACAGACGCAACGCTTTAGCTAGGACACGAAAGTGCATACCATGATTCTTCTGTCTATCAATAACTGCATGCATTGCGCGATGGATGTGAAGAAGTAGGCCGTTGTCTCGGCAATAATGAGCCAAGCTAGTATTTGCAGTGAATCCCCCCGTTAAGTAGTCATGCATTACGATGGGAGCCCCCAATTCCCTGGCAAACACGGCCCTTTTGATCATTTCTTCGCATGTACCTGCAGTAGCATTCAAGTAATGTCCTTTGATTTCACCCGTTTCGGCCTGCGCTTTAAAAAGGGCTTCGGCACAAAATAAGAAACGGTCTCTCCAGCGCATAAATGGTTGGGAGTTCACGTTCTCATCATCCTTGGTAAAATCAAGTCCACCGCGGAGACATTCATAAACCGCCCTACCGTAGTTCTTGGCGGATAACCCCAATTTGGGTTTAATAGTACATCCCAATAGGGGACGGCCGTATTTGTTCAATTTATCTCTCTCAACTTGGATGCCGTGGGGCGGGCCCTGGAAAGTCTTGATATAAGAAGTAGGAATTCGCAAGTCCTCTAGGCGTAGAGCTCGTAGAGCTTTGAACCCAAACACATTACCTACAATGGAAGTAAACATGTTAGTAACAGAACCCTCCTCAAAAAGATCTAAAGGGTAAGCTACATAAGCAATATATTGATTTTCCTCTCCGACAACAGGCTCGATGTTGTAGCATCGTCCTTTGTAACGATCAAGGCTGGTAAGTCCATCGGTCCACACGGTTGTCCATGTACCAGTAGAAGATTCGGCAGCTACCGCAGCCCCTGCTTCCTCGGGCGGAACTCCAGGTTGAGGGGTTACTCGGAATGCTGCCAAGATATCAGTATCTTTGGTTTCATATTCAGGAGTATAATAAGTCAATTTGTACTCTTTAACACCCGCTTTGAAAAAAACACTTGCTTTAGTCTCTGTTTTTGGTGACATAAGTCCCTCCCTACAACTCATGAATTAAGAATTCTCACAATGACAAGATCTACTCGACATGGATTGGGTGTGAAGAAAAACCCTTTCGCGGGAATCTTTCACAAAACTATCAACTCAACTAATTAGAATGGTTTGTTATTAAACCATAGTATTTAATTCATCAAAGAAAAACATCCAAGTACATCATTATTGTATATTCTTTCATATGTATGGCGCAACCCAATCTTGTTTTGCAGGTTTTCTAAGCGACCCCCCTTCCTTTTTTCATATAAATAGAACAAATTGATTTCATATAAATAGAACAAATTGACTCTTGACAGTGATCTATGTTTTATATGTAAATCCTAGATGTGAAAATGGCCAGAATTCATCCATCAAATAAAGGGTATAAAACAAGAATAGGCGGAAATCAATATCCTGGAAATAAAGGATGCTGAAATAAAGAACAACAGCCAATAAGATAGAAATGACGAATCACGAATCGAATTCAGGTTCGAATTCCATAGATAATATGGAAGGGGTTGTTTATAATAATAGACAAACGAAAAACTTCCTCACGACTTTTTACTTGATTTGCTATTTATTTTGAAAAGGGGTTTGGTTGAGCTTGAAAATTCACTCATTGAAGGAAATGAGTAAATGGTTGAATTGAATTCGGTTGGATGATACTGGTGCCAACGAAACCAATCGCTAGTTCCCATTTCTTATTGAATTAACCGACCAACCTGCTATCGGATATTTATTTTCGATTCGGTAATCTTCGCAAAATTTCGACATATTTCACTTTCTTAATTATTATTTATTATTATTATCTTAATTATTATTTATTATTATTATTATGAATATGAAAATAAATCCGACTACTTCTGGTCCTGGGGTTTCCACACTTGAAGAAAAAAAACCAGGGCGTATTGCTCAAATCATTGGTCCGGTACTGGATGTAGTTTTTCCCCGGGGCAAGATGCCCTATATTTACAACGCTTTGGTAGTTAAGGGTCGAGATACTGTCGGTCAGCAAATAAACGTGACTTGTGAGGTACAGCAATTATTAGGAAATAACCGAGTTAGAGCTGTAGCTATGAGTGCTACAGACGGTCTGATGAGAGGAATGGAGGTGATTGACACGGGAGCCCCTCTAAGTGTTCCAGTCGGCGGGGCTACTCTCGGACGAATTTTCAACGTTCTTGGGGAGCCTGTTGATAATTTAGGGCCCGTAGATACTCGCACAACATCCCCTATTCATAGATCCGCGCCTGCTTTTACTCAGTTAGATACCAAATTCTCAATCTTTGAAACGGGGATTAAAGTGGTGGATCTTTTAGCCCCTTATCGCCGCGGAGGAAAAATCGGACTATTCGGGGGGGCTGGG